CATGGTTCCTTACTTCGACAGGGTGCAAATATCTAAATTTCACCCTTTTAGATACTTTTTCAGACCCATTGCCGATACTAAGTAGTAGTCAAAAATTTGTATCCCTTTTTCATGATATTATGCATGGATCAGATATACCATGGCCAATTGATCAGAAGATTCTTCCACAATGGACTCTGATAAGTGAGATTTCGAGTAAGTGTTTACAGAATATTCTTCTGTCCGAAGAAATGATTCATCGAAATAATGAGTCACCCGTTCCATTGATATGGACATCAAAAAATGCTCGGGAGTTCCTCTATTCAATCCTTTTCCTTCTTCTTGTTGCTGGATATCTCGTTCGTATACATCTTCTCTTCGTTTCCCGAGCCTCTAGTGAGTTACAGACAGAGTTAGAAAAGATCAAGTCTTTGATGATTCCATCATACATGATTGAGTTGCGAAAACTTCTGGATAGGTATCCTACATCTGAACTGAATTCTTTCTGGTTAAAGAATCTCTTTCTAGTTGCTCTGGAAGAAATACGGGGTTCCGCTTATGGGGTCAAATCAATACGTTCTAAGAAGAAATATTTGAATATCAACCTCATTGATCTCATAAGTATCATACCAAATCCCATCAATCGAATCACTTTTTCGAGAAATACGATACATCTAAGTCGTACAAGTAAAGAGATCTATTCATTGATAAGAAAAAGAAAGAACGCGAACGATGATTGGATTGATGATAGAATAGAATCCTGGGTCGCGAACAATGATTCGATTGATGATGAAGAAAGAGAATTCTTGGTTCAGTTCTCCACCTTAACGACAGAAAAAAGGATTGATCAAATTCTATTGAGTCTGACTCATAGTGATCATTTATCAAAGAATGACTCTGGTTATCAAATGATTGAACAACCGGGATCAATTTACTTACGATACTTAGTTGACATTCATAAAAAGTATCTAATGAATTATGAGTTCAATAGATCCTGTTTAGCAGAAAGACGGATATTCCTTGCTCATTATCAGACAATCACTTATTCACAAACCTCGTGTGGGGCTAATAGTTTTAATTTCCCATCTCACGGAAAACCCTTTTCGCTCCGCTTAGCCCTATCCCCTTCTAGGGGTATTTTAGTGATAGGTTCTATAGGAACTGGACGATCCTATTTGGTCAAATACCTAGCGACAAACTCCTATGTTCCTTTCATTACGGTATTTCCAAACAAGTTCCTGTATGATAAGTCTAAAGGTTATCCTATTGACGATATCGATTTTGATGATAGTGACGATATCGATATTGATGATAGTGACGATATTGATGATGACCTTGATATGGAGCTGCTAACTATGACGAATGTGCTAACTATTATGGATATGACGCCAAAAATAGACCGATTTGATATCACCCTTCAATTCGAATTAGCAAAAGCAATGTCTCCTTGCATAATATGGATTCCAAACATTCATGATCTGTATGTGAATGAGTCGAATTACTTATCCCTCGGTCTATTAGAGAACTATCTCTCCAGGGATTGTGAAAGATGTTCCACTAGAAATATTCTTGTTATTGCTTCGACTCATATTCCCCAAAAAGTGGATCCCGCTCTAATAGCTCCGAATAAATTAAATACATGTATTAAGATACGAAGGCTTCTTATTCCACAACAACGAAAGCACTTTTTCATTCTTTCCTATACTAGAGGATTTCACTTGGAAAAGAAAATGTTCCATACTAACGGATTCGGGTCCATAACCATGGGTTTCAATGCACGAGATCTTGTAGCACTTATCAATGAGGTCCTATCAATTAGTATTACACAGAAGAAATCAATTATAGAAACTAATACAATTAGATCAGCTCTTCATAGACAAACTTGGGATTTGCGATCCCAGGTAAGATCGGTTCAGGATCATGAGATCCTTTTCTATCAGATAGGAAGGACTGTTGCACAAAATGTACTTCTAAGTAATTGCCCCATAGATCCTATATCTATCTATATGAAGAAGAAATCATGTAAGGAAGGGGATTCTTATTTGTACAAATGGTACTTCGAACTTGGAACGAGCATGAAGAAATTAACGATACTTCTTTATCTTTTGAGTTGTTCTGCCGGATCGGTCGCTCAAGATCTTTGGTCTTCATCCGGACCCAATGAAAAAAATTGGATCACTTCTTATGGCTTCGTTGAGAATGATTCTGATCTAGTTCATGGCCTATTAGAAGTAGAAGGCGCTCTGGCGGGATCCTCACGGACAGAAAAAGATTGCAGCCAGTTTGATAATAATCGAGTGACACTACTTCTTCGGTCCGAACCAAGGAATCAGTTAGATATGATGCAAAATGGATCTTGTTCTATCGTTGATCAGAGATTTCTATATGAAAAATACGAATCGGAGTTTGAAGAAGGGGAAGGAGCCTTCGACTCACAACAGATGGAGGAGGATTTATTCAATCACATAGTTTGGGCTCCTCGAATATGGCGCCCTTATGGCAATATATTTGATTGTATCGA